CGAATACAAAGATCCTCTATTTTTAGATATTTGATTTGATATACTTATCTAATTTGGATAGATACATACTTATCTAGATATACAAGATCTAAAATATAAAAAAAATCTAAGACTAAACAACTAAAATCGTTCTATTGTTGTGTTGAATTCACAATGAATCCTATGGATCAGGATTGGAGTATTCCGTTATATCCCGCAGTGTTGGACCAAGTATTACAACTATTTATACCCATCCTGTATATTGTCCTTTTCGTTCCGTGTTGCAATAAAAACTTATTATTAGTTATTAGACGAGATTTTACGAAAAAAAAACTGTTCATATTTGATGCAAATTTGACATGACATGGGGAAACTGCTCTTTATATTTATAATTAAGTTAAGAAATTGAAAGGGATTCCATCAGATTGAAGTGATATCTTTTGGATTCCCACAAAGGAGAAGGATTGATTTCAATACCATACCCATTCATTATTAGTTAATAATTTTAGTGATTGGATTTAGAAGTGCTTATTCTGATAGGTAATGAGATATTCAAATGATTTTTCATCGAATGACTATTCATCTATTGTATTTTCGTGTAAATTAGGGGACAAGAAGGCTCTATGGAAAAATGGCGGTTCAATTCGATGTTGTCTAATGAGGAGTTAAAATACAGATGTAAGCTAAGTAAATCAATGGACAGTCTTGGTCCTATTGAAAATACCTGTGGTAGTGAAGATCCTATTATAACTGATCCGTATAAAAAAATTCCTCGTTGGAGTGAGAATACTAGTTCTAGTTACAATAATGTTGATCATTTATTCGGTGTTCGGGACATTAGGAATTTCATCCCCGATGACACTTTTTTAGTTAAGTATAGTAATGGAGACATTTATTCCATATATTTTGATATTGAAAATCAGATTTTTGAGATTGATAATGATCATTCTTTTCTGAGTGAAGTAGAAAGTTCTTTTTATAGTTATCGGAATTATAGTTATCTGAATAATGTATCTAAGGGTGACGATCTACACTCTGATCGTTCCATGTCTGATACTCAATATAGTTGGAATAATCATATTAATAGTTGCATTGACAGTTATCTTCGTTCTCAAATCCATATTGATAGTTACATTTTAAGTGGTAGTGAGAATTCTGGTAACAGCTACATTTTTAGTTATATTTGTGATGAAAGTTTGAATCGTAGTGAAAACAAGAATTCTTGTATAAGAACTACCCCGAATGGTAGTGATTTAACTAAAATTTCGAATGATCTTGAGGTAACTCAAAAATACAGACATTTATGGGTTCAATGCGAAAATTGTTATGGATTAAATTATAAGAAATTTTTTAAGTCAAAAATGCATATTTGTGAACAATGTGGATATCATTTGAAAATGAGTAGTTCAGATAGAATCGAACTTTCGGTTGATCCCGGTACTTGGGATCCTCTGAATGAAGACATGGTCTCTCTAGATCCCATTGAATTTCATTCGGAGGAGGAACCTTATAAAGAGCGTATTGATTCTTATCAAAGAAAGACAGGATTAACTGAGGCTGTTCAAACAGGCACAGGTCAACTAAATGGTATTCCTATAGCAATTGGGGTTATGGATTTTCAATTTATGGGGGGTAGTATGGGATCTGTAGTAGGCGAGAAAATCACCCGTTTGGTCGAGTATGCTACCAATAAATTTCTACCTCTTATTCTAGTATGTGCTTCTGGAGGAGCACGCATGCAAGAAGGAAGTTTGAGCTTGATGCAAATGGCTAAAATATCTGCTGCTTTATATGATTATCAATCAAATAAAAAGTTATTCTATGTATCAATCCTTACATCCCCTACTACTGGTGGGGTGACAGCCAGTTTTGGTATGTTGGGGGATATCATTATTGCCGAACCCAATGCCTACATTGCATTTGCGGGTAAACGAGTAATTGAACAAACATTGAATAAGACAGTACCTGAAGGTTCACAAGCGGCTGAATATTTATTCCATAAAGGCTTATTCGATTCAATTGTACCACGTAATCTTTTAAAAGGCGTTCTCAATGAGTTATTTCAGCTCCACACTTTCTTTCCTTTAGAATCAAAATTCAATCAAGTAGAGCTCTAAATTCAATTATTTTTTTTGTGGCGAACAAGTAGTTAGTTTATCAGAATCAAAGTAAAAATGAGAAGGATTGGGTTTTCTAAAGTTGCAGAAAATTCGTTATGTTGTTTTCGAGATCTTTTTTACCCATATTACTTATACTGATTAGTAATTAGAAAACTTCTATCAAGCAAGATGAAAGGGTTAATTCTTATTTTTGTGACATTATATTAGGCAAGGCAAATAAAACTAATTTAACCTTAATCTTCCGTATGTATGTATAATATAATTCAAATAGATATATGGAGTCTTGCCTCTTTCCATATCTCCCAAGAATTTTCATTATTACTAAATTACTAATAATCTCTGTTGGATCGTATTCTAACGGGAATTTGTAAGAAACTCTTTATTAAATTAAAATTAGAAGA